CCTCTAAATGATTGTTCTGATGTATCATGAAACTTCTTTGAAATAGAAGAATCAAATAATTCTCTGTTGTGGAACAAAATATCTCTGATTTCCCCCTCGAAAAAATTCTTCTTTTTGGTTTTCAAAGGAATGTTCTTATGTTGCCTTGAACGATGCACTAATCCTTTGAATCCGGTACCAACGGGTATCATCCCCCCTATAACAACGTTCTCTTTTAGGCCTTTCAACCAATCGATACGGCCCCGGAGAGCAGCTTTGGCTAAAACTCGAGCAGTTTCTTGAAAACTCGCTTCCGATATGAAACTTTGAGTATTCAAAGATGCCCTTGTTATTCCCAATAGGATGGCGCGGTAACAGATCGATTCTTCCAAAGCGCGCCCCGTTCGCGCCGCTCGCAACAATCCAATTAGTTCTCCAGGTAAAAAAACATTAGACATTCCATCCTCTGAAACCAACACCTTTGATGTTATTTGGCGTACAATAATTTCTATGTGCCTATTATGGATTTGCACCCCCTGGGATCGATAAACCTTTTGGATCTTATTAACCAAAGATATACGACTTTGCACTATAGTTAGCTCAGCCCCAATCAAGAATCCCCAAGGAATTCCAAGAATTTTTTTTATATGCTCGTTCCAACCCTCAATTCTTTTTTTTAGGTTCATCGATATTGAATCAATTGAACGCACTTCTAACACTTGTTCCACTTTTGGAAGACCCTGCGTTATATCACCGGATCTCGATTTTTCATATTTAAATGTAACTAATGTATCTCCTTCGTAAAGGATTTCTCCATAATGACCATGAACAGTTGCTCCTGGAGTGGCCAAATAAGGCTTGGCGGATCTTATTACTACAGAGTCAACTTGAACAATCAAAACTTGACCCGATTTGAGATGGGGTCCGTTTTTGGCTATACATACATTTTCACAAATAAACTGTCCAAGACTAATTATTGTAGATCTTTCTTCAAAATAATTATGATAATAATTATGATGGCAAAAATACCAATTCAAATTGAATGAATTCAAAACGATGTTACTGCATGAATCGGGATTCAAAATTCTCCCATTTTCATCCATTAAATAATAGTTAATTACTTGAAAAGTCTGTTTTAAATTTTCAAGTTGCAAATATTTAGTTACCAAAATAGGATTATGAGTTATTAAATAGTAAAATGAATAAAAATTCAAAAATGGAAGGACTGTTCCTAAAGGGCCAATCAAATTCCTAATTTGAATTATAGGATCTGTTTTAATTGATTCTTTTATCACATTGTGATATTTTCCAGCATTGAATGGACCCATTCGGAAACAATTAGATGATGACAAAATTATCAAAGATGGGCATTCCTTATTTTTATTTAACAACGTGCGAATAGTTCCTTGATTTTGGCTAAGTGATTGTTGAATTTTTGTCTTGGAATAAAAGGGATTGCTATTGGTGTAATCTGACACATTATCTGAATCTGAGATCAATCCTGAGCCTGGGGGATCATTCCTTTTTCTGAGATACGAAATAGGGAATTTCACTAAGTCAATTCTTAGGAAATCTCGAATCAGACCATTTGTACTTACTTCAACAAAGGAAGTATGAGCCTCTTCGATAGAAGAACTTTTTTTGTCTTGGTCCCAATTCAAAATTAAACAAGTCCGAACTAATTGAATACTTGTATCAGAAATTCCCCGAATTGGTTTGCCATTTCTGTAAACAATATAATTGACAACTCGAAGTTGTATATTATCCCTTTCTTGTAACAGATCCGGGGGGAAGAGTGTTGCTAAATTTATACCGTCCGATATTTCATATGTCACTACGGGTCGAACTAAAACAAAATACTTTTTCTTAGTAGGTGTGATCCGTTGGACATAGATCCAATTTTTCAATTTTTTGGATTCCTTAGAATTTGTTTTTCCTGTTCCTGGGGGTATCAAGATGCCACTGTGTCGGGATATCTTATCTGTCTCTCCAGGAAAATGGATATCTCCAGAAAAGATTTTCAGTTCAATCCTTTTTTTTTTTCTCTCCACTCGGACTAATCCGCCCACTTGGCTTCTTGTATTTAAAGCGATTCGTGTATCTACTCCAATCAGACTATTGTTCCGTACCATTATCGAAGAAAATTCAGGTAAAATATGCACTTCCTCGGGAATGAAAAAAAATCGATCTAGTTTCATTTGGTATTTTTGCTTAAATTCTTTGATTCCTCGATACTCAATCAAATCCTCTTTTTTAACGATTGAATGAACCCCTAGAGTCCCATATTTAGTAATTCCCGAACTCTTTCTTCTGTATTGAGGATCATCGAAATAAGCAAGAATACTATTTCTACGTAAAATGCCATTTATCGGTAGTTCAATCGAGATACCTGAATGGGGAATTAGTTCTTTCTTTCGTTCTTGAATCGATTGGAGTGGAATGAGAAATCGATTTCTTCGCCTTTTTGCCAATAAATCAGAATTCTCGTGGAAAGTAGTAGGATATTTGAGATTACAATGAA